GTGCGAGATATTGTAATGTAGCGGGTGAATCTGCTGTTTCGGCTACTACAATAGTGTATTCCATCGCCCCTCGCTCCTGGAAGGTAGTCACTACCTGAGCCACAGAAGATGCTTTTTGACCAATAGCTACATAAACACATATTACATTTTGTCCCTTTTGATTGAGAATCGTATCTGTGGCTACTGCTGTTTTGCCGGTCTGCCTATCTCCAATAATTAATTCTCGTTGACCACGTCCTATAGGGATCATAGAATCAATAGCAATAAGCCCTGTTTGAAGAGGCTCATATACGGAGCGTCTCGAAATAATACCTGGGGCAGGAGATTCAATTAAGCGAGATTCGGAAGCTGAAATTTCTCCTCTCCCATCAATAGGTTTAGCCAGAGCATTTATAACACGACCCAAATAAGCCTCACTCACAGGTATCTGGGCAATTCTTCCTGTTGCTTTTACAGAACTTCCCTCTTGTATCATCAAACCATCGCCCATTAATACAACGCCAACATTATTTGATTCCAAATTCAGAGCAATGCCTATTGTACCCTCTTCAAATTCTACTAATTCGCCTGCCATCACTTCATCAAGACCATGAATACGAGCAATACCATCCCCTACTTGAAGTACGGTACCGGTATTCACAATCTTTACTCCTATATTATATTGTTCGATACGTTCACGGATAATATTACTAATTTCGTCGGCTCGAAGAGTTACCATTAGTGTCTCTTTATTCTGCAAAAAAAAAAAAGAATAATGCCTAAAATTTAAACTAAAGCAAAAGTGGGAGGGTTAATCGGTTATTTCTTCCATGGCTCCGAGGATGCCAATATTAGCACTGATTGTACGGAAATGTAAATCACTATTCAAACAACTATTCAGAGTTCCTAGAGCTCCTTGTAAGGCTTCCTGAAAAACTCGTTGTCGTACTTTATTAATCGCTCTTTGTTGTTCAAAATGAAGGGTTTCATTTTTGTAATTTTCTAATCGTTCCAAACTATCATAAGTAGCATTAATCAAATTTGTTTTTTCTCGTTCTATCTCAGAGTATCCATTAATTCGATACTCATCTGCTTCTATTTCCACTTTGCGTAAGCGATCTCGGGCTCTTTCGAGTTGCTCAATGGTCTTTTTACGCAATTCTTCCGAATTTTGAATAGTACTCAAGATCCTCTGTTTTCGATTATCTAATAAATCATTTAATGAAAGTAGATTATTTTACTATTATATGAATTTTACAACTTCCATGATCTCTTCCCGAACCAAACATGAATCTTTCAATTCATTTGGCTCTCACGCTCAATTATTTATTTTATGGGCATTGCCATATAATGTAATGAGCCTGCCCCACCTTTTCTGCTCGTATTCGTCGAAACTCATACAAGACCAGAATAGAATATTATAGTAAAATAGTAAAAGGACTCTTCCGACCAGACAAAAATTTATAATTTCAGCAAAGTTGTTTCTTTATTTGATTTCTTCTTTATTTAATTTCAAATACAAATAAAAAATATATAATAATCAAATAGATATTTATAGAATATCTAAAATATTGAATTTAATTAGTTAACTTTACCTATTTTATTTATTATTATTATTATTTATTTTAATATTTTTGAATGAAATAAAAAAAAAAAAATTCCTTTATAATTTTCCCTTTCTTCAAATCCAAAAAATTCTTCTTTTTTTATACATAGGTCGTCGATTTGGCATTGGATAAAAAGAGGTAAGGTGCCCCTTTTTTTTAGTCAATTTTTACTAGGAACTAGTAAATGGTTCAAATCGTTTTATCGATATGAGTGTCTTATATCGGATAAATAACTAATTATTCTATTCATTTTTAAGTCATTTCGATACTAAACTAACATAGTGGTAGAAAGAATACCCATGTTATGCTTGGACTTCAAACAGTTTAGCTTTAACCATCTTAATGGTCTCACATTATTGGTTGATAGAGAATCAAAGTTGATTTACCAATGAGTCACGAAATGCTATGGTTCTTACATATATATGATTTCTGAATTGAATTTCATTTATTCAGAAGTAATTCGTCGAGATCGTACATCTTTCTTTCCTATTTTTTATCCTATTAATAATAAATAAAAGAACAGAAAGAAAGTACCGCCGGTTGGATCCAACCTATTCTTGAAATAAACAACTCGCACACACTCCCTTTCCAAAAAAAATCAATACACCAAGCACTATACTCAGATTTATTGGATTTGTTGCTAAAATATCGGTATTAAATGCGAAACTTCCGGCGAATGGACAGTGCCCTACCAAGTAAACAAAAGAATCGGTTACATTTTTCATATGCTCTCTTCATATAGATAGGACTAACAAAGAACCAGAATTCTTTTTATATCACCTCACTTGTCTTTTTTTAATCGATTTCTTTCTTTTTTTTATTATTTTTTATTGAAGTTTCCAATAAGATATTATTCGATTAGGTTTTAGGTTTCATGTCAATTGCGAAATATCTCCTTTATTGAAATTGAAACGCTTTCTAAAAAATAAAAAAAAAAAGGTACGTAAGACACTTTTTTACATTTCTATTCTAGGATTACATTAAACAAAAGGATTCGCAAATAAAAGCGCCAATGCCACGACCAGCCCGTAAATTGTTAAAGCTTCCATAAAAGCTAGACTAAGCAATAAAGTACCTCGTATTTTACCCTCTGCTTCTGGTTGCCTCGCAATACCTTCTACGGCTTGACCTGCAGCAGTACCTTGACCAACTCCAGGTCCAATAGAAGCAAGCCCTACAGCCAATCCAGCAGCAATAACGGAAGCAGCAGAAATCAGTGGATTCATGGGTAAGTTCCTCGCACTAAAAAAAAAAGAAATGGTTAATGATACAATCAACCAATGGATTATTACTTAATATTTTATCACTAAGATCCATCGGGTGGAGAAGTAACTCAAGATTCTGAATTAAAATACAAATTTTATTGAATCAACTGAATCGTCAGAACTACTTCGATATCTCGTTTTTTTTAGTTTCTACCCGCAATGGGTTTTTTGTAAATCCATGTGCACACAGCTCTAGTTATTGCATTTCTTTCGAACCATTCTTTCATCAATTCTTTGTTCTTTACTCTATTCCATTCCCGAGTTCATCTGTTTTTTCATTCAATCCATGCATAGTCACAGACGAAAGAGAAGAAAATAGTATTGAAATCCATCTACATACATATAAATACAGTGGACTGTAAATTGTAAATAAAATAGATTTTAGATAGGAATAATCTATAGGGATAATCCTATATAACTAATGAATATCTAATATCACATATACATTTGTTTCTTCCATAACGTGTACTGTCCTGTCTGCATTTCATATTGAATGGTATTCTAGAATAATTTTTGAAAGATACACATGGATTGTACTTATAGACATTACATATATCTAATTTGACCTCCCTAAACCATCCTTTTTGCAATTCCGTAATATAGTCCATCTTTCCTCGTACGATTGATTTTAGACCAAATATACTATGATATATATTTGTATCAGTATCTATTATGTTCCCCAACCGACTGGATTCTCTTGAGCCATGCATGAATTGGAATCAGTTTAAAAGAAAAAAAAAAAACGATTTTGAAGACTAGTTAATGATGACCTTCCATGGATTCGCCTATATAAGCCGCGGCTAAAGTTGCAAAAATAAGAGCTTGAATACCACTTGTAAATAAGCCAAGAAACATAACGGGTATAGGAACTAATGAAGGTACTAAAGAAACAAGAACAACAACTACTAATTCATCAGCCAATATATTCCCGAAAAGTCGAAAACTAAGAGATAAAGGTTTTGTGAAATCTTCTAGGATATTTATTGGTAAAAGAATTGGAGTTGGTTGAATGTATTTTCTGAAATAACCCAATCCTTTTTTGGTAAGACCTGCATAAAAATATGCTACTGACGTGGGTAAAGCTAAAGCAACAGTAGTATTTATATCATTCGTGGGCGCAGCTAACTCCCCGTGAGGTAACTGTATGATTTTCCAAGGTAAAAGAGCACCTGACCAGTTAGAAACAAAAATAAATAGGAACATAGTTCCAATAAAGGGAACCCAAGGACCATATTCTTCTCCAATTTGGGCTTTGCTCAAATCTCGAATAAATTCAAGGACATATTCGAAGAAATTCTGACCCCCGCTCGGAATGGTTTGTGGATTCCGAACAGCTATGATGACTGAACCTAATAAGATAGCAATTACGACCCAAGAAGTGATAAGTACTTGGGCATGGATTTGTAAAGCCCCTATTTGCCAATATAAATGTTGGCCTACTTCTACACCCGATATATCATATAATCCTTTGAGTGTTTTAATGGAACATGGTATAACATTCATATTGTCCTCTGATAGAAATCGAACTTCAAAAAAAAAAAGAATTATTTTGATTCAACCATCTCTTTATGAACTCACCTACTTTAATAATAAATCGATTATTTCCAAGTAATCACATAAGATCAATATCCCGAGTACCTTTTTTTTATTTATCTCTGTTAAAAAATTCAGGAATAGTAACTGATCCAATAAATCTATGGAATTCCCAAATCAAATAATTAAGCAATTTGATTATTTTTTATTTTTAATAATAATCAACGATTTCCTATATAGCTATAACGACCCTCGCAAATTGCAAATACTAATTTGTTAAGAATCAATCGGATTGAAGCTATAGCATCATCGTTGGCTGGAATCGAAATATCTGCAAGATCTGGGTTACAATTTGTATCGATTAAACAAATTGTCGGAATCCCCAAAATGGCACATTCTTGAAGAGCCATATATTCTTTTTCCTGATCAACGATGATTACAATATCGGGCAAACCCGTCATATATTTGATCCCACCCAGATATGATTGCAGGGCAGATAATTTTCTCTTCAACATCGCTGCATCTCTTTTGGGGAGACGGTTCAGTTTCCCCATGTTTTGTTCTGCTCTTAAGTCCCTGAACTTATGAAGTCTCGTTTCCGTAGTGGACCAATTCGTTAACATACCGCCAAGCCATTTTTTATTAACATAATGACACCGAGCCCTTATTGCAGCCGATGCTACTGAATCCGCTGCTTTATTTTTGGTACCAACGATTAAAAAGCTTTTTCCCCTACTTGCTGCATCAAAAACTAAATCACAGGCTTCTGATAAAAAACGAGCAGTTATAGTGAGATTTGTAATATGAATACCTTTACGTTTTGCGGAGATGTAAGGGGCCATTCTAGGATTCCATTTCTTAGTACCATGACCGAAATGAACTCCTGCTTCCATCATCTCCGGCAAATTGATGTTCCAATATCTTCTTTTCACTTTCCCCCACATTCCCTCTTTGTTTTTTGCAAAGAGACGAGATACCCTAAAAAAAATAATGATTGTTCCGAGGGAACCTTCTAACGGGGATTGACCGTCGATACGCGGTTCAAACCATTACATTAATTTCTTTTTATTACTTATTTTTTTTTATTACCAAATCAATGATCGGACCAGATAAAATAAAAAAAATAGTTAAATTAAAAGGGTAAAAAAAAAAAATGAATCAACCCTTAGGAATTCGTAAATGATTGTTCTGATGTCTCATATAAATTGTCTTGGATGCAAGAACAAAATAATTCTCTATGGTGTAACAAAATATCTCTCATTTCTAAGTCGAATAGATTATTCTTTTTAATTTCCAAATGAATGTTCTTGTCTTGTCTTGAACGGTGCACTAATTTTTGGAATCCGGTACCAACAGGTATAATCCCCCCCAGAACAACGTTCTCTTTCAGTCCTTTCAACCAATCAATACGCCCTCGTAGAGCAGCTTTTGCTAAAACCCGAGTAGTTTCTTGAAAACTCGCTTCGGATATGAAACTTTGAGTATTCAGAGATGCCCTCGTTATTCCCAATAAGATTGCCCGATAACAAATCGCTTCGTCTAAAGCACGTCCCGCGCGTTCTGCTCGCAATAATCCGATTAATTCTCCAGGTGAAAAAACATTAGACATTCCATCTTCTGAAACCAACACTCTTGATGTTACTTGACGTACAATAATTTCTATATGTCTATTATGGATCTGTACCCCCTGGGATCGATAAACCTTTTGAATCCTATTAACCAAAGAGATACGACTTTGGGCTATGGTTAGCTCAGATCCAATCATGAATCCCCAGGGTCTTCCAAGAATTCTTGATATACATTCGTTCCAACTATTAACTCTCTTTTCGAGGTTCATCGATATGGAATCAATCGAACGCACTTCTAAGACTTGTTCCACTTTTGGAAGACCCTGCGTTATGTCACCAGATCTCGATCTTTCATATATAAATGTAACTAATCTATCTCCTTCATAAAGTATTTTCCCATAATGACCATGAACAGTTGCTCCCAGAGTGACCAAATAGGGCTTTGCTGATCTTATCACTAAGGAATCAACGTGAACAATTATAATTTGACCAGATTTTTTTATGTTTATGTTCGGTCCGTATTTGAATAGACATATATTTTCACAAAAAAATTGTCCAAGGCTAATTATTGTGGATGTCTCTTCACAATAATTGTGACGGAGAAAGCACCAATTCAAACGGAATGGATTCAAGATGATGTTACTGCATGGATCGGGACTATAAATCCTACTATTTTCATCTATTAAACCGTATTTAAGTACTTGGAAAGTCTGTTTAGAATTGTCAAGTAGCAAAAATCTCTTTAACAAGATCTGATTATGAGTTATTAAATGGTAAGATGAATAAAAATTCGCTATTTTAGGTACAATAGTACCTAGAGAACCCAGAAAATCCATAATTGGAATTATGTTCTCCGATTCTTTTGTCACATTCTTATATTTCGAACCATTAAATGGACCAATTTGAGAACAATTGGATGATGACAAAATTATCAAAGATTGGCATTCTTTATTTCGATTCAACAAGGTACCCATACCGATAGTTTCTTGGTCTTGAGTAAGTGATTGAATCTTCGACTTGGAATAAAAAGGATTGATATTGGTGCTATTTAATCCATTATCGGGAATCAATCCCGAACTCCCCGTATCATTCCTTTTTCCGGTATATGAAATAGTGGACTTGATTAAGTCAATTCTTATGAAATCGCGAATTAGATCATTTGCTCTTACCTCAATAAAGGAAGTATGAACCTCTTCTATAGAATCATTTTGTTCTTGGTCCCAATTCAATACTAAGCAAGTCCGAACTAATTGACTACTTGTGTGATAAATTCCGCGAATTGACTTGCCATTTCCATAAAGGATATAATTGACAACCCTAAGTTGGACATTATCTTTTTCCTGTAAGAGGTCCTGAGGGAAAAGTGTTGCTAAATTTATGCCATCAGCTATTTCATATGTGACTACAGGTCGAACTGAAACAAAATACTTTTTCTTGGTGGGTGTGATTCGTTGAACATAAATCCAATTTTTCAATTCTTTTTTTGATTGATTAAAATTTTTCTTTCCTGTTCCTGGGGGTATCAAGATGCCGCTGTGCCTGGATATCTTATCTGTCTCTCCAGGAAAATGGATATTTCCAGAAAAGATTTTCAGTTCAATACTTTTTTTTTTTCTCTCCACTCGGACTAATCCGCCTATTTTGCTTCTTGTATTTAAAGTGAGTCGTGTATGTACTCCAATGAGACTATTGTTCCGGACCATTATGGACGAAGATCCAGGTAAGATATGCACCTCTTCGGGAATGAAAAAAAAGCGATCTACTTTTATTTGTATTTGGTTAAATTCTTTTGTTCCTCGATACTCAATCAAATCTTCCTTTTTTACAATTGAATCTACCTCTAAGGTCCCATATTTAGTAATTCCTGAACTGCTTCTTCTATATACTGGATCATCGAAATAAGCAAGAATACTATTTCCACGTAAAATACCATTTATGGGTATTTCAATAGAAATATCAAAACAGGGTATTAGTTCTTTCTCTCGTTCTTGATCATATTGTAATGGGATGATGAATCTATTTCTTCGCCTTTTCGCCAAGAAATCCAAATTATCTTGAAGAATAGAAGGAGATATTAAATTCCAATGACCATTGGATATGATTCGATCAGATATTGAATATTCAAGAATTTCTCTATCTTTTTTACCAGAAGTATCCAACAATTTATGTTTTACTCGATGATTAGTCATTGAGAGGTCAAAGATATAGATATATCTTTCTTCGACAGAAAAAGAATGAACATTCATTTGATCTTGATCCTTGTGGAGCGAAAAAGACACTATACTGGATCTACGTGACGCTCCTGCTAATATCCATAAATGACTTGTTTTTAGTAATAAATGAATATTACCATATGGGTATTCGGGTGCATGGTATACATTGGTACTCCAGTGCATTTCCCCCTCTGATTCAGAATAAATATGCTTTCGGACCCTCTCTTTAAAATTTAAAGTGAATGCTCCGGCACGAATCTCGGCAATCAATTGTTCTGATTCCACATATTGACCATTTTGAACTAAAATCAAACCTTTTGGTGGAATATTCAGATTATGTATAATATCCCGACCCTCAAGAGTTACATACAAGCCTATAGAGCATAAAAAAGCAGGATGTCCATGACGGGTACGTGTGCGATGAACCAAATCCTCATTGAATTTGATTTTTCCACTGGAAGGAGCTCGTACATGTTCGGCAGTACCGCCTGTAAATACACCACCGGTATGAAAAGTTCTTAATGTTAGTTGAGTCCCCGGTTCCCCAATTGATTGACTCGCAATAATACCTACGGCTTCTCCCAATTCAACCAGGTCACCATGAGTGGGACTTCGACCATAACATAATTGACAAATCCAAGATGTACTTCTACATGTAAAAGGGGTTCGAATATATATTGGTCGTGCTCGAAAAGTTATTAATCGATTGGCAAGTCCAATCCCAATCTCTTGCTTTCGAACGGCAATGCATCGTAGACCCATATATATATCGTCTGCTAATACACGACCAATTAATGTTTGGACAAAAATTTTTTCCGTCATCCCTTTTCGAGGACTCACGGAAATACTTCGGATAGTACCACAATCCGTTCTACGTACAATAATGTGTTGAACTACTTCAACAAGTCTACGCGTGAGGTATCCAGCATCTGATGTTCGTACAGCAGTATCTACAACGCCTTTGCGGGCTCCGTAGCAGGAAATTATATATTCCGTCAAAGAAAGTCCTTCGCGTAAATTGCTTTGAATGGGTAAATCAATCATTTGTCCTTGGGGATCTGACATTAATCCTCTCATACCCACTAATTGGTGTACCTGAGATGCATTTCCTCGAGCTCCCGAAAAGGACATTAAATGGACTGGATTAGAAGGATCAGTCATACGAAAATTAGGATTCATTTCTTGTCTCAAATATTCACTTGTAGCATACCATATCTCAATGGATTGACGTAATTTTTCTACCGCGTGTACATTCGCATAATGATAGTGTTTTTCCAAAATAAAACGTTGTTGTTCAGTGTCTTGGACTAACCATTCCTTAGAAGGTATTGTTAAAAGATCATCAATCCCCAATGAAATAGACGTAGCAGTGGCTTGCTGGAAACCCAGAATCTTCGATTGATCCAGGATATGTGATGTATATCCCATTCCGAAATGATCTATTAATCTGCTAATAAGTCGTTTCATAGCAGTTCCATCTATCACTTTATTGTGAAAGACCAGATCAGCCCGTTCCGTCATAAATACCCCCATATTATGCTTAATAGGATTCAACAATGGGCCTGAGTCAATGATTCGAAAACTTCTTTCCCCTAATCTTGATTCACATAGAAATTCGAGTTTCGCCAATTTCTCCGGTATCAGAATTCCCGAATTCCCACGGCACGGATATCACCTAATCTAATTTATTTGATTAGTTTAAATAACGTATGAATAGGCCCAACAAAACCCCTGTACGGCTTCTTCTATTTCTCGATAAAAAGAAATATGACCGATGGTGGTTCGAATGTATATCCAACGAATTTTTTTTTTTACACTTCTTACAATTAGATAGT